AATTTAACTTCAATAAAGAAGACAGAATAAAAAAAATAAAATTCTTACGAATATAGCCTTCCAATAATGAACAAGTATGAAAGCATTCACTGATCGAAGATGGTATCAACTCCCCATTGCGTATTGCTACTTATCGGGTATAGAATAGATTTGTTTCTCTTTGTTCCTGCAAACATAACATAATTGTTTCAACAAACTAGAACAAACATTAACCCTTGTTCCGAGATAATCCATTGAACAAAAGGGGTCCATTGCACAGTCATAGTCTTTTCCAATGCAATAAAGTTACATAGTGTCATTTATCTTTGATAAAGGGGTAATTCCATGGGTTTGCCTTGGTATCGTGTTCATACCGTCGTATTGAATGATCCCGGCCGGTTAATTTCTGTCCATATAATGCATACAGCTCTGGTTGCCGGTTGGGCCGGTTCGATGGCTCTATATGAATTAGCAGTTTTTGATCCCTCTGACCCCGTTCTTGATCCAATGTGGAGACAGGGTATGTTTGTTATACCTTTTATGACTCGTTTAGGAATAACCAATTCATGGGGCGGTTGGAGTATTACGGGGGGGACTATAACGGATCCGGGTATTTGGAGTTACGAAGGTGTGGCCGGAGCGCATATTGTGTTTTCTGGCTTGTGCTTTTTGGCAGCCATTTGGCATTGGGTGTATTGGGATCTAGAAATTTTTTGTGATGAACGTACAGGAAAACCTTCTTTGGATTTGCCTAAAATTTTTGGAATTCATTTATTTCTTTCCGGGGTGGCTTGTTTTGGTTTTGGCGCATTTCATGTAACAGGCTTGTATGGTCCCGGAATATGGGTGTCCGATCCTTATGGACTAACAGGAAAAGTACAATCTGTAAGTCCAGCATGGGGCGTAGAAGGCTTTGATCCCTTTTTTCCAGGAGGAATAGCCTCTCATCATATTGCAGCGGGGACATTGGGCATATTGGCAGGTCTATTCCACCTTAGTGTCCGTCCGCCTCAACGTCTATACAAAGGATTACGTATGGGCAATATTGAAACCGTTCTTTCTAGTAGTATCGCCGCCGTCTTTTTTGCAGCTTTTGTTGTTGCTGGAACGATGTGGTATGGTTCAGCAACTACTCCGATTGAATTATTTGGTCCCACTCGTTATCAATGGGATCAGGGATACTTTCAGCAAGAAATATATCGAAGAGTAAGTGCTGGGCTAGCCGAAAATCAAAGTTTATCAGAAGCTTGGTCGAAAATTCCTGAGAAATTGGCTTTTTATGATTACATTGGCAATAATCCGGCAAAAGGAGGATTATTTAGAGCGGGCTCAATGGACAACGGCGATGGAATAGCTGTTGGGTGGTTAGGACACCCTATTTTTAGAGATAAAGAAGGGCGTGAACTCTTTGTACGTCGTATGCCTACCTTTTTTGAAACATTTCCAGTCGTTTTAATAGATGGGGACGGAATTGTTAGAGCTGACGTTCCTTTTAGAAGAGCGGAATCTAAGTATAGCGTTGAACAAGTAGGCGTAACTGTTGAGTTTTATGGCGGCGAACTCAACGGAGTCAGTTATAGCGATCCACCTACTGTGAAAAAATATGCTAGACGTGCTCAATTGGGTGAAATTTTCGAATTAGATCGTGCTACGTTGAAATCTGATGGCGTTTTTCGTAGTAGTCCAAGGGGTTGGTTTACTTTTGGACATGCTTCCTTTGCCCTACTCTTCTTCTTCGGACACATTTGGCATGGGGCTAGAACCCTGTTCAGAGATGTTTTTGCTGGTATTGACCCAGACTTGGATGCTCAAGTAGAATTTGGAGCATTCCAAAAACTTGGAGATCCAACTACAAGAAGACAGGGAGTCTAATACAACATTGCTTTCTTTTTTTTGCCTCTATTTTTTTATAGGATACTAGAAAAATCTTAATTTGAATCACCGCCCCTCCTTTTTTTTACTCTTTTTATCATTATCGGGAAAATAATCCCAAGTAAGCAGGTATGGAAGCTATAATTGTAAACCACAATCGAATCTATGGAAGCATTGGTTTATACATTTCTATTAGTCTCGACTCTCGGGATAATTTTTTTCGCTATCTTTTTTCGGGAACCTCCTAAAGTTCCCACTAAAAAGGTGAAATGATTTTTCATTATCTCAATTGAAGTAATGAGCCTTCTGATATTGGAAGGCTCATTACTTCAACTAGTCTCCGTGTTCCTCGAAGGGATCTCTTAGTTGTTGAGAGGGTTGCCCAAAAGCGGTATATAAAGCGTACCCGGTAAAGCTTACAAGTAAACCAGATATAAAGATGGCGACTAGGGTTGCTATTTCCATTATTATAAAATTTCAAGATCACATACGGATCAATCAATCGTTTATATTATTATAACCGGAATGGTATACAAAGTCAATAGATCTCAATGAATACAATCAGATTTATGGCTACACAAACCGTTGAGGGTAGTTCTAGATCTCGTCCAAAACCTACTACCGTGGGGGCTTTATTGAAACCATTGAATTCGGAATATGGTAAAGTAGCTCCCGGATGGGGAACTACTCCTTTGATGGGAGTTGCAATGGCTTTATTTGCAATATTCCTATGTATTATTTTGGAAATTTACAATTCTTCTGTTTTACTGGATGGAATTTCAATGAATTAAATCCACAAGAAAATGAAATTAAAAAGAACCAGGAACAGGAAGTTCTAGTCTTTCAATAGAATACAAAATGAATTTTTCGGGTCCCGAATTCTATTTCTAACCCCCCTTTTGGTAGTTCAATCGCGGAATTTTTTTCTGTCTGTACTTCCGGAATATGAGTGTGTGACTTGTTATAATTGATCCTATTGATAATACAGAAAATGAGTCTGTCATCTTATCATGATGGAGATGGTTCTACCTCGTCGGATATTCATACTGGTATCTGGAACACGGAATATATAAAATATATCAATCAAGAAATATTTGAACTATGATTCATATTTAATATTCAGACCTCTCGATCGGATTCAAAAAAATTTTCTTTTCAAAGACAGAATTTAGAAGTTATAAATCGAAAGATTTTTCTTCTTTCAAACTCCTGTTTATGCCTATTTTGTTTAATCAACAGACAATTTTTTTTGTATTTTTAGTCATTATACCTATCCTATTGATTGAATAAGCGATGATCCAGTGGTTCTTACTCAAGGAATCTTTGGGCTTAGCTTTGGGGTTTTATTGAATCATCGTGGTTCTAGTATGAATCTGGGGTTTCAATCGATTCTATAGGGTCTTAACAAGAGAAATTCCTATTAATGATAAAAAAAATAGTAAAAGCCACATTACACACAATAAAAAAATAGGGAAAGAGAATATTCAAGAGGCCTGTAGTAACAATCAACATAAAGACGAATGAGCCGACTTGATATTTTGGCATTATCACCACAAAGAAGAACTTTCGGATTTTTATTCCCTCCTATCTTCCGAAAAGAGAAAATCCGGGATTAATAAGTTTCAAACTTTCTATTCTATTATATATCCCTTTCAATCAGTATTTGGGTGTCTGCTTGAGCTGTACGAGATGAAATTCTCATATACAGTTCTTAGAGGGGGAATTCACGCGGTTTACCTATCTCAATAAAGTCTATGATTGGTTCGAAGAACGTCTCGAGATTCAGGCGATTGCAGATGATATAACCAGTAAATATGTTCCTCCTCATGTGAACATATTTTATTGTCTAGGAGGAATTACGCTTACTTGTTTTTTAGTACAAGTAGCTACTGGGTTTGCTATGACTTTTTACTATCGTCCAACTGTTACTGAGGCTTTTGCTTCTGTTCAATATATAATGACTGAAGCTAACTTTGGTTGGTTAATACGATCGGTTCATCGGTGGTCGGCAAGTATGATGGTTCTAATGATGATCCTACATGTATTTCGTGTGTATCTCACCGGTGGGTTTAAAAAACCTCGCGAATTGACTTGGGTTACAGGTGTGATTCTGGCTGTATTGACCGCGTCTTTTGGTGTAACTGGTTATTCCTTACCTCGGGACCAAATTGGTTATTGGGCAGTTAAAATTGTAACAGGCGTACCCGAAGCTATTCCTGTAATAGGATCACCTTTGGTAGAGTTATTACGCGGAAGTGCTAGTGTGGGACAATCCACCCTGACTCGTTTTTATAGTTTACACACTTTTGTCTTGCCTCTTCTTACTGCCGTATTTATGTTAATGCACTTTCTAATGATACGTAAACAAGGTATTTCTGGTCCTTTATAGAATAGGAAAAGGGGTATATCATAGATATTTGTAATCAATCATTTATCACTTGGGGGAAGAAGAATAGTATTTCATTGCTACAAGTATGGATTGTTGAAAAGAATAATCCATGTATTTGGACATTTTCCTTCAACTCCACAATACAATATTGTATTTAGTTATTTAACATAAGATCACTAGTTGGAGGTAATTCTCCGAAAAAAAAAAAATGGATTATGGGAGTGTGTGACTTGAACTATTGATTAGGCCGTGCAGGTATATGTCTGTTTCTGCCACATTGAAATTAATAATCGAATGTGTCTTTTGTCCAACCACCGTATAAGTAAGTCCTATACATACAGAGAGAGGATAGGCCGGTTCGTTTGAAGAGAATCTATTCTATGATCAACCCTGGATCATGTCATGCATGAACAGGCTCCGTAAGATCCAGTCGAATGTGTGATTTTGCATAATAGAATATATAATTCGGGTTTTGTTTTATCATTTTTTTTTTATTATTAATAGTTTGAATAGTATTCAAATGCGTTCATTTCCTATGCATCGACCTGATCTATAATACTATCGGAGTGAAACAGGGGATCTAAAGAACAACAGAGGCTAGACTATATTAGTAACAAGTAAACCCTATGCTATGTAAATATATATATATATATATTATGTAAAGTATAAATCTCCAAATATTTGGGAGATAAACACCAAACACAAGGTATGAGACGACCCAGAAAGCATTTGATCATGATCAACTCTGTAAGCCTACTTG